AGATACCAAAACAGTCCTGTATCAGACTGGCTGTCTTCTTGTAGTTGGATCCCCAAGTTTTTGGAATGCTCCAAACTCTACTTGAGCATCCAAATCTGGGTCAATACCAGCAAAAACATCTCTGAACAAGGTTCTAGCACCATGCCAAATGTGCCCGAAGAAGAAGAGCAAAGCAAAGGAAGCATGCCCAAAAGTAAACCAACCCCTTGGACTGCTACGAAAAACACCATCGGATTTCAAAGTCGCACGATCTAATTCAAAAATTTCACCCAATTGAGCGCGTCTAGCATATTTTTTCACAGTAGCAGGATCACTATAACTGACTCCATTGAGTTCACCGCCGTAGAACTCAACGGTTACACCTACTTGTTCAACACTATACTTCGATTCTGCCCTTCTAAAAGGAACATCAGCTCTAACAATTCCATCGCCGTCTACCAAAACGACTGGAAATGTTTCAAAAAAAGTAGGCATACGACGTACAAAAAGCTCACGGCCTTCTTTATCTCTAAAGATAGGGTGTCCTAACCATCCAACCGCTATTCCATCTCCGTTATCCATTGAGCCTGCCCTGAATAATCCTCCTTTTGCCGGATTATTGCCGATATAATCATAAAAAGCTAATTTTTCAGGAATTTTAGACCAGGCTTCTGATAAACTTTGATTTTCGGCTAGCCCAGCGCTAATTCTTCGATATATCTCTTGCTGGAAGTAACCCTGATCCCATTGATAGCGAGTCGGGCCAAATAATTCGATGGGGGTAGTTGCTGAACCATACCACATAGTTCCAGCAACAACAAAAGCTGCAAAAAAGACAGCTGCGATACTACTGGAAAGTACGGTTTCAATATTTCCCATACGCAATCCTTTGTATAGACGTTGTGGCGGTCGGACGCTAAGATGGAATAAACCCGCTAATATGCCCAATGTACCTGCTGCAATATGATGAGAAGCTATTCCTCCCGGAACAAAAGGATCAAACCCTTCCACGCCCCACGACGGATTTACAGGTTGTACTTTTCCCGTTAGTCCATAAGGATCGGACACCCATATTCCGGGACCATACAAGCCTGTTACATGAAATGCACCAAAACCAAAGCAAGCCACCCCGGAGAGAAATAAATGAATTCCAAAGATCTTGGGCAAATCCAAAGAAGGTTTTCCTGTCCGTTCATCACAAAATATTTCTAGATCCCAATAGACCCAATGCCAGATAGCTGCCAAAAAGCATAAGCCAGAAAACACAATATGTGCCCCAGCTACACCTTCGTAACTCCAAATTCCCGGATTCGTTACAGTCCCTCCTGTAATACTCCAACCTCCCCATGAATTGGTTATTCCTAACCGAGTCATGAAGGGAATAACGAACATACCCTGTCTCCACATTGGATCAAGAACAGGGTCAGAAGGATCAAAAACTGCTAATTCATACAGAGCCATCGAGCCCGCCCAACCAGCAACCAGAGCTGTATGCATTATATGAACGGAAAGCAACCGGCCGGGATCATTCAATACAACGGTATGAACACGATACCAAGGCAAACCCATGGAAAATACCCCTTTATCAAAGAAAAATAGACACTACGTAACTTTATTGCATTGAAAAAAACTATACTATGACTATCCTATGGACCTCCCTTGTTCGGTGGATTATTTCCTAAGAAGGGCTAGGTTACTATTTATTCTATTCTGTTTGTAATAATGGAATAATTCTGTTCGTAGGAACAAAGAGAAGCAGATTTATTCTATACTCGATAAGTACCAATACGCAATGGGGGGTTGGTACTATTTTCTATGAGTAAATGTTTATCATTAGAAGGACTTATTCGTAAAAATTTTCCTTTATTTATTTTGTCTTTCTTTCTAAATTTTTCTAATTTATGGATAAAATAAATATGATAAAGCCAATGCCAATATTATAAAGACAATAAAACCATATTGTTACGTTTCCACATCAAAGTGAAATATAGTATTTAGTTCTTTTTTCTTTCAATTCATGCCTATTGGTGTTCCAAAAGTACCTTTCCGCAGTCCTGGAGAGGAAGATGCATCTTGGGTTGACGTATAGTGCGACTTGTCAGATATATTGGGTCATATGGGATTTCCCCGTTCTCTCCCCCGATCGAGATATCCTCTGTTTCGCCCAAGAAAGAGAAATTGAATCATCAAAAAATTGGAGCGTGAAGTGCAATTAGATGCATTCTTTGGGGAGATTCATAGTACTATTATCAATTAGAATAATTTATGGTTGGCTTTGGTTGGACTAAAAAATGAAGTATCCAGGCTCCGTTTAGAAAAAACCCAATTGGTAATATATCTATGATTACTATATGTATCATAAATGATTGCTGTTTGTTATTTGTAAAGTCATAACAAAAAGAAATGGTGATGGGAAGATTTGTCCTATATGTGCAAATCCAAATCGGGCAGATCTTTACCCGGAGTAGAGCATAGACCTAAAAAGATGAAAGAGACCCATTCAGGAACAAGAAAATACCATCGTGATTTGGATTGAATCTCGATGAAAGAATACATCAATGAGAAGTGAATTCGATAAGTTTATTGACTTTTTTCTATTAGAAGGAAGAAAGAAAAGAAGTCAAAATTCGTCTTTATTGAAAAATCGAAGAAAAAGCCCTTTCGTTAGAAGTTAGAAAAAACCTGTTATGAAAAAGAATAGGAAAAAAGAAAGAGGACTGGAATCTATACATTGATTCTTTTTTTTCGCAATTTTTTTGAACCGTATGCATCAAAAGGTGCATGTACGGTTCCTAAGGGATACAATTTTACCCTAATCAACCGACTTTATCGAGAAAGATTACTTTTTTTAGGCCAAGAAGTGGATAGCGAGATCTCGAATCAACTTATTGGTCTTATGGTATATCTCAGTATTGAGGATGATACCAAAGATCTGTATTTGTTTATAAACTCTCCCGGCGGATGGGTAATACCTGGAGTAGCTATTTATGATACTATGCAATTTGTGCGACCAGAGGTCCATACAATATGCATGGGATTAGCCGCGTCAATGGGATCTTTTATCCTGGTTGGAGGAGAAATTACCAAACGTCTAGCATTCCCTCACGCTTGGCGCCAATGAGGTTTTTTTATTTGAGAGAAAAAAGAAAACTATGCCTTCGCCATATGAATATTAAGTAATAATAGCATGGCACTTCGAATTCGATATGCAAAAATTTTATATGGTTTTTTTTTCAAAAAGATTCGATTATGTATCGAGAGAGTAGTATGAGATAAAAGGTATTCCCGATTTTCTCTTATCTATCGGGAGTCCAATTTAGCGTCACAAACTTTTTTGTTTTCACACCGAAGGGCTCTTAACAATATTTATGTTATAAAAAAAAAGAGTGCGAAAAAAAAACAAGATTTTTCCTTTTTTGGTTGGATCAAAAAGAAACTTTGGGATTGCTGAATCAAAGACAAAAAAAAAAAGAATCCATTTTAAAATAGAAAGCAACGGAGCCATCATAGTATTTTTTAACTCCTCCGAAAGGAAGGGTGGCAATTTGATCATTTACCCATCGGGGGCTCATAGATTCTATTTTTATCTTTCTTGAATGGAAAGTAAGGGTCAATTTGATTGTAGAGCCGTATGCAATGCACAAAAGATCATGCCCGTACGGTTGTTCAATTCTATCTTTTTTCCTATTATTCTTTATCTTTCTTTTCTGTTCCTTTCATCACACTAGATAGAGAACCCTTCTATCATCAGGGTAATGATCCATCAACCTGCTAGTTCTTTTTATGAGGCGCAAACGGGAGAATTTATCCTGGAAGCGGAAGAACTGCTGAAACTACGCGAAACCCTCACAAGGGTTTATGTACAAAGGACGGGCAAACCATTATGGGTTGTATCTGAAGACATGGAAAGAGACGTTTTTATGTCAGCAACAGAAGCCCAAGCTTATGGAATTGTTGATCTGGTAGCAGTTGGATGAAAAAAAAATGGATTTTGTGCAAATCCGTGATTTGAGATTTTATCTCCGAATTTACTATTCTATTAAATAGAAAAATTTCATAACCATCCGGTTAGGATCAATCTAAACCAACCCATCATGTATATGATTCAACATGCCAACTATTAAACAACTTATTAGAAATACAAGACAGCCAATTCGAAATGTCACGAAATCCCCCGCTCTTCGGGGATGTCCTCAGCGTCGAGGAACATGTACTAGGGTGTATGTGCGACTCGTTTAGATCATGAGCTGGCACAAAAAAAAAGCAAGAAAACCGCTTTCCAGTATGAATGATCAGTACCTGTGAATAGGATAAAATGGAAGAAGGAACTTCATTCACTATCTAAAAATAAGCAAATCTATCCCTCTAGTGTGTATAAAGTTTATGGTTTCCATTGGTGCAAATCCAATCACCTGAATTTAAGATGAGAAGCAATTCTCCATTGGTACCAAATGGTTATCCATTAAGCGGAGGAAATCTTATTGAAATTCAAAAAAAAATGAAGTTCCCACTCGGTCAAGAACGGACTACGAGGGTCAGCTACCCCCAGCTAACTTTCATAATTAAATACCGTTACTCTATAGATGGGTCTCATTGTGAAAGACTTGTTACTGGATAATTCCGGGGTAGAGCCAAAGAGTGTGGTGTGAACTATACAAGTTACCAATAACATTGATTAAATGAAGTTAAAGGCTCCGGTGTATAGAGAAGACCTCACCGTTTAAGAAGTAACCATAGAAACGATGGAATCCACTATTTCTTTATCCATTTAATTTAGATTTCTTTTTTTTTTTTTATTGACTATATTTTTGACACCTAGCAAAAGAAAATTGATTATTTCTTTCGTATTTCGTAGTAAAATATCGTGGTCGGGAAGGTTATAGTAGCCAAAGCCATTGGAATTTGTATTTTATACATTGGAAAAATCCGTTTGGTTATTAATAGACCAGGACGGGGAAAAGAATAACTGAAAGAAAAGAAATCAATTAGTTATTCGTCAAAGTTTTATTTATTCAATGACC